CTTTTTTTTTTTTTTTCGCTTGTTTTTATAAAACCGGATTTGGTTCAGGATTGCCCATTTTTAATTCCAGGGTTTCTCTGAATTTGAAAGTTATCACTTGGTAGGTTTCCATACCAAGGCTCAATCCAATTAAGTCCGTAGCGTCTACCAATTTCGCCATATCCCCCTACTTACTTTGTAAGTAGGATATCATTATCCTAACATTTTTTTTTCAGTTATATTATGATTCAATATACACTCAATATATAATATTGATTCATACATAACATATATATAGTATATTATACTATATATATAGTATATATAGGATTAATAGTATTATTCTAGGCGGATATATTTTTTACCTAATTTTTATTATTTTTAGCGTTCAATTTTGAATACTTGAACGATCGATTCTTTTGTTTTTGTGTTAGTCCTTATCGAACGAAAAATAACTAAAAGGAATTTTAATTATTCTATATATTGAATAATTAAATATCTCTAACAAATCTAATGGCTATAACTAATAACTCCCTTTTTAATAAAAAAACAATTTAAAGTTGTTTGTTTCAATTATGTAATAAAAATTGAACCAAATTAATGGTTTTTTAAATAAAATTAGATTACTAAATATAAATATAGTATAGGAAAAACCATTAAAAAAAATCTTACTATCTAATTAAGATACGGATAATCATATATTTGATAAAAGAAAAGAATCAAATTAGATATTAATTGTTATGTGACGAGTTAATAGCGAAAATTCCTGTAGTTTACTAAATTTCTGTGTGTATACAATTTATATTATGCGAGCCCACTTAGCTCAGAGGTTAGAGCATCGCATTTGTAATGCGATGGTCATCGGTTCGACTCCGATAGCGGGCTTTTCTCCATCTGTTTTATTTTTTTTCATAGTTGAAAATGTGAAATCAAAGAAATTGAAAGGGCTTCTTATACTTTATCCCAAATGGCACCCTTGTAATATCTTCTAAGAAATTATAATAAAAAAAATTGAAGGAGTTTTTTCTATGTCCACTAAATCAATCAAGAAAAGAGCCCTTACTTTTTTTGATGTTTATATTCTTATTAGAATAATTTCTATTCATATGATAAAAAAAATATGTTTTGAGAGTTTTTAGTATTTACTCGTTTTATTAGTATTTACTCGTTTTATATTATTTAATCTAAATACGATAAATTAGATATATAATCTATTAAGGCCAGGATATTAAGAGAATTCATCTAATTATTCTTTCTAGTATAATATTTCAATAAATTTTTATCAATTTTTTATTGACTTTACTTTTTATGTTGTATTTTTATTTTTTTCTATTTATCCTTTAGTTTAATTTCATATTTCATTTCGGTTTATGCAACTTCATAAGGAGTCTTTATGTCGCGTTACAGAGGACCACGTTTCAAAAAAATACGTCGTCTGGGAGCTTTACCGGGACTAACAACTAAAAAGCCTAGAACAGGAAACGATTTTAGAAACCAATTACGCCCCGGTAAAAAATCTCAATATCGTATTCGTTTAGAAGAAAAACAAAAATTACGCTTTCATTATGGTCTTACAGAACAACAATTACTTAAATACGTTCATATCGCCGGAAAAGCAAAAGGGTCAACAGGTCAAGTTTTACTACAATTGCTTGAAATGCGGTTGGATAACATCCTTTTTCGATTAGGTCTAACTTCGACTATTCCTCAAGCCCGCCAATTGGTTAACCATAGACATATTTTAGTTAATGGTGGTATAGTAGATATACCGAGTTATCGCTGCAAACCCCGCGATATTATTATCGTGAGAGATAAACAAAAATCTAAGTTTCTGGTTCAAAAGTATATTGATTCATCCTCCCGTGAGGAATTGCCAAAACATTTGACCCTTAATCCCTTCCAATATAAAGGATCGGTCAATGAAATACTAGATAGTAAATGGGTCGGTTTGAAAATAAATGAATTGCTAGTTGTAGAATATTATTCTCGTCAGACTTAAATCTAACTAAAATAAGAAGAATTTGGACAATTTTACCCTCCCTTTACACCCATATAAAGAGTAAGGGGTTTTTCCGAGGATTTTTTCCTGTTCATGTCTCGTATCATAGATTGATAGGGAGGTTTTAATTCCTTGTCCATTCTTTCTAGTATTTTAAATATTATAGCAATTGGGATTAGGAATATCGAAAATATATTCAAGAAAGCCCTAACTGTTGCAATAATTAATCGTGTATTTTATTTGAGATATTGCGTTTAATAACATTAACGTTATTGAATTAGGTGACGGGTACGGAAAGAGAGGGATTCGAACCCTCGGTAAACAAAAGCCTACATAGCATTTCCAATGCTACGCCTTGAACCGCTCGGCCATCTCTCCTACATAATGATAAAGTTGCTAATAAATCGAAAAAATAGTTTTGGTTTTTGGATAAAAGCATACACTCTATTTTAATTTAACTAAAAAAAAAAGGAAAAAACTTTTTAAAATCTTAGTCGAGGCTAGGTAAATTAGATAATTTTATGGGACAAATTGTAAAAAAAAGCATTTATTCATGTCATGTTTACGAAGATGGGACCCCTTATTTTATTTTTTATAATTTTTCTACCGGATTAGATAAATTAGTTGGACCCACTTCACCGATTGCTCATTTTTTTATACTATTTTTAATGGCGCTTTTTAGATCATCGTTTTTTTTAGTTTATACCTTTATTCTCTTTTATTTTCATCCATGATAGAGCAATTATTCAACTCTTTTTCCTCTTTGGATCATAATTTACTCAAAACTTCTTGAATTTTCCTACAGCTTCGAATAAATTCGGTAATTCTTCAACTTTGCTGCAATCTAAAAATTTTCCAATCTTTTTAATACAACTATATATTCATTTCGATGAAATCTAACCGTTCTCAATATTTCTGAGTTTTTATGGATTCCTGCAAAAAATAATTTGAGTTTGAGTAGAAGTTTAATTTTAATGAGTCTGGTTTTATGTTATTTTGTTTTGGAAAATTCCTTTAATTGTGGGATTATTTTCCCACGAAGGGAATTAAAATAAATTATAGCATGAATTTCTGCCTATGTCTAGATCTGGAATAACTGGAAATTTTATTGATAAGACCTTCTCTATTGTAGCCAATATCTTATTACGAATAATTCCGACAACTTCGGGAGAGAAGGAGGCATTCGCTTATTACAGAGATGGTGCGATTTGATTCTTTTTTTTTTTTTTTTTTAGTTATTTTATACTTTATCTTTAATTTTTATAATTGAATTTATTTATATTTTTTAATGTTCTTAGGAGAAAGTAGCATGAGACTTATTCGGGATATAAGGAATAAAAATTATTTGAAATAAATCTACGCTTGTTGAAGGTGAAGTTTGTAAATAAATCAAGCCCTTCTGTCGTGTATCCCCGATTAATGCAACCTCAAATGCTTCAATTGTTGATTATAAGTATTGAGCGAAAGGTTTACCTATGCTTGTGTTAGGTCAAACCTCCTCCACTAGTACTAATAGGAGGCATAGAGGAAGAGGCACTACTCTTCGGAATCAACAACAGGAAAACTTTGTTATAAATTATACTTTTTCCTTATGAGGATCAGGACTCGCAAGAATGGTTGGGACAACAAACACCCATCTCGTTCGTGTTTGGATACCCGTATAACCATAGAAAACTGTTGAAGTGACTAATTCCTGAAAATTACGCGGCATTTAGACAAAAAAATTGCAGGAGTCACCCCTTTTTTATCTAGTATCAACAGACTTGATGTTGAGTAAAAATCTTTTACAAAAAGGTTGGTTAGAGATTTCTTGTAAAAACACCAGCCCCACTTAGTTTATAATGAGAATATTTCAATCTTTTTTTATTCCATGTATTAGTATCATTATGTACAAAAAGGAGGAGCCGTATGAGATGAAAATCTCATGTACGGTTCTGAAACGGAGATTTTTTGAATCGAATGACGACCGTAACGGATGTCGGCTCAATCCGAAGGAAATTATGCGGAAGCTTTACAGAATTATTATGAAGCTATGCGACTAGAAATTGATCCCTATGACCGAAGTTATATACTTTATAACATAGGCCTTATCCACACAAGAAACGGAGAACATACAAAAGCTTTGGAATATTATTTTCGTGCACTAGAGCGAAACCCTTTCTTACCACAAGCCTTTAATAATATGGCCGTGATCTGTCATTACGTGCGACTATCTCCACTATAGAAATAAAAAAGGAAAAAGAACAAATTATTTTAAAAATACTATAAAAACAAAATATAGGCTTTCTACATATGTATCGTACACAACAACGATTTTTATCAGCTGTAGCAACCAAAAAAACTTCTTAAAATTTTAAGAAGAAATAGGTATGCCTAGATACTTTTATTCGATGGATAAAGGATCTAATTGATAGAGGAAGCGCCGTAAAGATAAATTCGCGAGGTTTTGGGACAATATAATAAAAAACCTGCTTATTTATGTCTATGTCATGATATGAAATAAAAGTTAGGAATCAACTTATGTAATAGAGTGGATCCCCTAAGGTATTGAGCAGCGGTGTAGCATCAGATCCCAAAGATAGTAAGCCTTTCTTATAAAGGAAAGTCTTTTTCACAGATTCTATAATAAATATCGTTATATATTAAACCGAGATAGTTACCTTTTTATAAAACTCTACTGAGGGTGGAAATACCTCTACTTTAATAAAGGCGGGAGAAAAGAGAAAACTGAGTAAATTAGTAAGCAAAATTCAAGTTTGAAACTCATAACTTCTTGTTCTTTTGGTATAAAAAATGGGATGGATCCACGAGAAATCTCATTTAATTAGATATGGTAGATTAAAAAAACGTACACCAAAAGAGCTTGACCGTTGAGCCGTATGAGGTCGGAAACTCTCAAGTACGGTTCTAAGGGAAGGAATTTACCCCCTATTCCGACCGGGGAGAACAGGCCATTCGACAAGGAGATTCTGAAATTGCGGAGGCTTGGTTCGCTCAAGCTGCCGAATATTGGAAACAAGCT